GATGGGCGAACGACGGGAATTGAACCCGCGCATGGTGGATTCACAATCCACTGCCTTGATCCACTTGGCTACATCCGCCCCTTCCCTTATCTAGCTAAAGGATTTTCTCTTTTTTCCATTCATCATTATACTTCAGATTAAGATCGAGATATTGGACATAGAATGCCAATTTCAAAAATGTAAAAAAAGGAGTAATCAGCCGTGACACGTTCACTAAAAAAAAACCCTTTTGTAGCTAATCATTTATCGGGAAGAATTGAAAAACTCAACAGGAGGGAGGAGAAAGAAATCATAGTGACTTGGTCTCGGGCATCTACCATTATACCCACAATGATTGGCCATACAATCGCTATTCATAATGGAAAGGAACATTTACCTATTTATATCACAGATCGTATGGTCGGTCACAAATTGGGAGAATTCGCACCTACTCTCACTTTCGTGAGACACGCGAGAAACGATAATAAATCTCGTCGTTAGTCGTTCTACTAAGTATTCATGTGAAAAGCCTTATCTTAATAGTATTTAGACTTAAGAGTCTTTATCTTATAGTAAGAGTATAGGTATATTTCTTTTCTTTTTATAGTAGACTAATATACTAAGACTTAGACTTTTCTGACTTATCTTATACTATACTTCACCCTAAGCACTTATCATTCATTGGCGGGGGAGAACTTTTATGATAAAGAACGAAAATTCGGATAGAGAAGCAAACGTGTTAGCTCAACATATATGTATGTCTGTTTTCAAAGCACGAAGAGTAATTGATCAGATTCGCGGACGTTCTTATGAGGAAACACTCATGATACTGGAACTAATGCCTTATCGGGCATCTTATCCAATCTTAAAATTAGTTTATTCTGCAGCAGCAAATGCTAGTCATAATATGGGTTTGAATGAAGCTGATTTATTTATTAGTAAAGCTGAAGTCAATAGAGGTGCTATTGTGAAAAAGTTAAGACCCCGGGCTCGAGGGCGTAGTTATATGATAAAAAAAACCACTTGTCATATAAAGATTCTTTTAAAAGAAAAATAGAGATTTTTGATTCATCTAAATAAATCTAATTTAGATTCCTATTTATAAAAAAATGGATGGAAAAATAATAGAAAAATATGGGACAAAAAATAAATCCACTTGGTTTCAGACTTGGAACAACTCAAAGTCATCATTCTTTTTGGTTCGCAAAACCAAAGAATTTTTCCATGGGCCTACAAGAAGATGAAAGAATACGGAATTGTATTAAGGACTATGTAAAAAAAAATAAGAGAATATCCTCAGGTTTCGAAGGAATTGCCCATATAGAAATTCAAAAAAGAATAGATTTGATTCAGGTCATAATCTATATTGGATTTCCCAATTTATTAATAGAAGGACGAACACGGGGAGTCGAAGAATTACAGATGAATGTACAAAAAGAGTTTCATTCTGTAAACCGGAGACTCAACATTGCTATCACAAGAATTGAAAAGCCTTATGGACAACCTAATATTCTTGCAGAATATATAGCTTTACAATTAAAAAATAGAGTCTCATTTCGAAAGGCAATGAAAAAAGCTATTGAATTAACTGAACAAACGGGTACAAAAGGAATTCAAGTGCAAATTGCAGGGCGTATCGACGGAAAAGAGATTGCACGTGTCGAATGGATCAGAGAAGGCAGGGTTCCCTTACAAACAATTCGCGCTAAAATCGATCACTGTTCCCATACAATTAGAACTATCTATGGAGTCTTAGGCATCAAAATTTGGATATTTGTAAACCAAGAATAATAAAATAATAATAATGGACCTTTCTTTATCTCGCCATTCTGCTCATCGATAGAAAAAATTTAGAAACTATTTTCTTCTTTTTATTTTTTTTTTCTTAATCAAAGAAAAACGAACAATTATAATTCTATAAGGTTAAATAAAAATTTGATTTACCCTTTAATTTAATTTAGATTTTAGTATAATTGCTATGCTCAGTGTGTGACTCGTTAGTTTTTTATTTAGAGTTGAGAATTGAGATTGAAAAAAAAAACAAGCTGACCCCACTATAAACTTAGTAACTATCAAAACTAGATAAACTCAAAACTAATAACCAACTTATTGCTTCGTATTGTCGAGATCCCAAGAAACAGTCACTATATGACTGAATCGATCATATAGTTGTAGCAACTGAAATTCTTTTCATAAAAAAGAAATATGATTATGAATTGTGAAAAAAAAGGGATGTGGAAAAATGGAAGGATGATAGAAAGAGAGAATAAAGATCTCAATGATATATGATTCCCATATGTATGGTTTATGAAGAATTACCCCATAAAAAAGGCAGTGTTATAAAGCATCAACATCAATATACAATAAAAATACAAAATATACAATTCCAATATAATAAGAAATATACAAATAAAAAAGAGAAATAAAATAGAAACATAGAAGAAAATAGAATAAATATAATAAAAGAAATTAAATTAAAATAAGAATCTAAATAATCTAATAAATATGTATAATATAGTCTATTATGTATCTAATAAGATAGAAATAGATAAAGAAATAATAAGATATCAAATATCAAAGATAGAAAAATCTATAATATAAAAAATAGAAAATAGAGAATAATTTAATCGAGCTTCGGGTTAAGAAAAACTGAGGAGATTGACTCGGAAACAAATAACAGATTTTGTTGAGAGCTCCATTGCAGAGTTCAGGCCTAAGCATTAATGGAGAAGCTATGGGAACGATGGAACCTGTGACTGCATAGGATTTTCTTGAAAACAAATCAATCCTAATGATTCATTGGGTAGGATGGCGGAATGAACCAAGAAAAAATGGATTTCTTCTGAAGGGTCATGCATTGACCCTACAAACGAAGGAGGAAAGAGTCAATATTCGCCCGCGAACCCTTTCTTTCTTTTTATTTAATTGAAGAATTTCATTTATTGGATGACTATTGGCGTGATTCAATAGAGGTAAAGTAAAATAATTTATAAATCTTGATAAAAGAAAGAAGCATTGTATATAAACAAACACGCCTAGTTATCTAGTTATATATACAGCTACCTATGTAACAAATTCAATATCAAAAAAAATTAGTATATTCTTTCTTTTGATAGAGAATGAAATACATAAATACATGTATATATGTAATATTATTGAATCATTTCATTCGCGAGGAGCTGGATGAGAAGAAACTCTCATGTCCGGCTCTGCAGTAGAGATGGAATTCAGAAACAACCATCAACTATAACCCCAAAAGAACCAGATTTCGTAAACAACATAGAGGTAGAATGAAGGGAATATCTTGTCGAGGCAATCATATTTGTTTTGGCAGATATGCTCTTCAGGCACTTGAACCTGCTTGGATCACAGCTAGACAAATAGAAGCAGGGCGAAGAGCAATGACACGATATGCGCGTCGTGGTGGAAAGATATGGGTACGTATCTTTCCCGACAAACCTGTTACTGTAAGACCTACAGAAACACGTATGGGTTCGGGCAAGGGATCCCCCGAATATTGGGTATCCGTTGTTAAACCGGGCCGAATACTTTATGAAATGAGTGGAGTATCAGAAACTGTAGCCAAAGCTGCTATGGAAATAGCTGCATGCAAAATGCCTATACGAACTCAATTTGTTATTTCAGGATAGGTAAACAAAAGTAAAAGAAAAAGGAGTATTGAGAATGAAAAAACAACCACGGATTTATTTATCTCTGGACAGACAATATTTCTTTTTTCCCTTATCCCTTGCATTGAAATAAGAGATTCAAATAAAAATGATATGATTCAACCTCAGACCCTTTTGAATGTAGCGGATAACAGTGGAGCTCAAGAATTGATGTGTATTCGAATCATAGGAACTGGTAATCACCGATATGCTCATATTGGCGATGTTATTGTTGCTGTAATCAAAGAAGCAGTGCCCAACATGCCTCTAGAAAGATCAGAAATAATTAGAGCTGTGATTGTACGCACGTGTAAAGAACTCAAACGTGACAACGGCATGATAATACGATATGATGACAATGCAGCGGTTATCATTGATCAAGAAGGAAATCCAAAAGGAACTCGAATTTTTGGTGCGATTGCTCGGGAATTGAGACAGTTGAATTTTACTAAAATAGTTTCATTAGCACCCGAAGTATTATAGATGAAAATAGGCTATATCCTATCTATATATCTATATATAGAATAGAATATTCAAATATCTGAAATAGATCCGATTAATAGATTGTGTCTCATGCATATACTTTAAATTTCTAATAATTTTTTAGAATTGAATAATTTCAAAAAAAAAATTCAATAAAAAATAAAACAAAAAAGAAGCATGTTGATTATATCAAAATGAGGAGGCACCAATAACTATAGTTCGTCATGGGTAGGGACATTATTGCCGATATAATAACTTCTATAAGAAATGCTGACATGGATCAAAAGGGAAGAGTTCAAATAGTATCTACTAATATCACTAAAAACATTGTGAAAATACTTTTACGAGAAGGTTTTATTGAAAACGTTCGAAAACATCAAGAAAGTCAAAAAAAATTCTTGGTTTCAACCTTACGACATAGAAAGACTAGGAAAGGTAATAAAATAATTTTAAAGCGTATCAGCCGACCTGGTCTACGAATCTATTCCAACTATCAACGAATTCCTAAGATTTTAGGTGGAATGGGAATTGTAATTCTTTCTACTTCTCGAGGCATAATGACAGATCGAGAAGCTCGACTAGAAAAAATTGGAGGAGAAATTTTGTGTTATATATGGTGATTCTCCTCGGGTACCCTAATTTTCTCTCGAACTTACTATTTGTAAAATAGAGAAGAGAAGTGAATTATAGAACTCTTCCTCTATTAGTTGATACTTAAAGGGGGTTCCCTGGAATGAAAGAACAAAAATTGATTCATGAGGGTTTAATTACTGAATCACTTCCCAACGGTATGTTCCGAGTTAGGTTAGATAATGAAGATCTAATTCTAGGTTATATTTCAGGGAGAATCCGGCGCAGTTTTATACGTATACTACCCGGAGATAGAGTCAAAATAGAAATGAGTCGTTATGATTCAACCAGGGGACGTATAATTTATAGACTTCGCAAAAAAGATTCGAACGATTAGATCATTCTTATTAGATCATTCTTTTAAACATCCTTTTCGTAGGGATATAATTCGAAGTTAAAAAATGCAATAAACTGATTTTTGTTTCCAAAAAAATAGATTCAGAATGAAGGTAAGGAATTCTAAATATGAAAATAAGGGCTTCTGTTCGTAAAATTTGTGAAAAATGTCGCTTGATTCGTAGGCGGGGGCGAATTATAGTCATTTGTTCCAATCCGAGACATAAACAGAGACAGGGGTAATCCTTCTAAAGTTCTAAATCAAGAACTTTTTAAAAGAAAAACCCATGTACATGTAAAAAGAAAGAAGAATGGATTCGTTTTCATATGAAATGGATATCCCCGTATCTTTCTGTAGATTTCTGATTCTTCTTTCTTTTTATTTTATTCTTATGAATATGATATAATAAAATATGACAAAACCTATAGCAAAAATTGGTTTACGTAAGAATGCACGCATTGGTTCAAATAAGAATGAACGTAGAATACCAAAAGGAGTTATTCATGTTCAAGCGAGTTTCAACAATACTATTGTAACTGTTACAGACGTACGAGGTCGGGTAGTTTCTTGGGCTTCCGCAGGTACCTCTGGATTCAGAGGCACAAGAAAAGGAACACCCTATGCTGCTCAAGCCGCAGCATTGAATGCTATTCGTACATTAGTTGATCAGGGTATGCAACGAGCAGAAGTTATGATAAAGGGTCCAGGTCTCGGAAGAGATGCGGCATTACGAGCCATTCGTAGAAATGGGATGCTATTAAGTTTCGTACGTGATGTAACACCCATGCCGCATAATGGATGTCGCCCCCCTAAAAAAAGACGTGTGTAGAAATAAGAATTAAAGAGATTCCAAGAGAAATAAATGATTCAATGATCTGATCCAATAATCATAAATAAAAGAAAAATAATAGTATGGTTCGAGAAGAAGTAGCAGTATCCACTCGAACACTACAGTGGAAATGTGTTGAATCCAGAGTAGACAGCAAGCGTCTTTATTATGGTCGTTTCGTTCTGTCCCCGCTTATGAAAGGTCAAGCCGATACCATAGGTATTGCCGTGCGAAGGGCTTTACTTGGAGAAATAGAAGGAACATGTATCACACGTGCAACATCTGAAAATGTGCTGCATGAATATTCTACGATAGCAGGTATTGAAGAATCAGTACATGAGATTTTAATAAATTTGAAAGAGATTGTACTGAGAAGTAATCTCTATGGAGTTAGGGACGCATCCATTTGCGTCAGGGGTCCCAAATACATAACAGCCCAAGATATCATCTCACCGCCTTCTGTAGAAATAGTTGACACGACACAGCATATAGCTAACCTGATAGAACCAATTGATTTGTGTATTGAATTACAAATCAAGAGAGATCGCGGATATCGTATGAAATCCACAAACGACTCTCACGATGGAAGTTATCCTATAGATATTGTATCCATGCCTGTTCGAAATGCGAATCATAGTATTCATTCTTATGGGAATGGGAATGAAAAACAAGAGATACTCTTTCTAGAAATATGGACGAATGGAAGTTTAACTCCTAAAGAAGCACTTTATGAAGCTTCTCGTAATTTGATTGATTTATTGATTCCTTTTCTACATGCAGAGGAAGAGGACATGAATTTCGAGGAAAATGAAAACAGATGGAATCTACCCTTTTCCTTTCAAGACAGATTCACTAATCTCAAGAAAAACAAAAAAGGAATTCCATTGACATGTATTTTTATTGACCAATCAGAATTGTCTTCCAGGACCTATAATTGTCTCAAAAGGTCCAATATACATACATTATTGGACCTTTTGAGTCACAGCCAAGAAGATCTTATGAAAATGGAATATTTTCGCATCGAAGATGTAAAACAGATATTGGGTACTCTACAGAAGCATTTTGCAATCAATTTACCTAAGAAAAAGTTTTCATTTTAAATCCATTGGAATTTTGTCATTTTTAGAAATAAAAAAGAATAGAATGAGTTTTTAATCTCCGACACGGTCCATATATTTGCAGAATAGATCATAATAAGATTGATGTATCTAAGGAAGATCCAGAAGGGGATCTTCCTTAGATACCTATGTCGTGGTATTTCACGGTTGAATCAATTTGAAAAAGACCTAAAGTTAGGGATTTCTCAATAGGTAAAGTTGCTCCGATACCTAACCAAAGAGCTGCTGCGGTACCGATCAAAAAGACTGTTGTAGCTACTGGACGACGAAATGGATTTTGGAATTTATTGACATTCTCCAAAAAAGGTACTGTCAATAATCCTATTGGTACTGAAACCATTAAAAGAACACCCAATAACTTATTGGGTACTGTGCGAAGTATTTGAAATACGGGAAAGAAGTACCATTCGGGTAATATTTCCAACGGAGTTGCAAACGGATCCGCCGGTTCACCGATCATTGACGGCTCTAGAACTGCTAAGCCCACATTACATGCAATAGTGCCTAGAATTACTACTGGAAAAATATATAAAAGATCATTGGGCCATGCAGGTTCTCCATAATAATTATGTCCCATCCCTTTAGCCAATTTAGCTCTTAATACAGGATCATTCAAATCAGGTTTCTTTGTTATTTGGATAGGTGAATCCTTGTGGATCCATCCCCCAAAGGAACCGGACATGATAATTTTTTATCATCCGGCTCGAGCAAGAATCAAAAGAATTACAGAAATAGATCCATAGAAGATCTATATTTCATACATATCTACATATAGAGTGACTCTATGTAATAAAAGATTTATCAAATTCCATTTACCCGAGTTGCAACGATTCATTGCAAAGAATTCAGTTCTGGCAACAAGGAAATGCTCAATATCCAAGTAGGCTTACAAATTCGATCATGATCAAGTGCTTTTTGGATTGTCTCATGTCTTTTGGTTGGTATTTATCCCCACAACATCTCGATTGTATTACATACAAAAATACAAAGTTTTTACTTGTTACTAATAAAGTCTAGCCCCCGTTCTTCCTTAGATCCCTTATTTCACTCCGATAGTATCATAGATCAGGGTCGATGCAGAGGAAATGAATGCATCTACATACTATAAAAAACTTACTAAGATTACTATCAAATTAATACGAAATACTAATACTATCAATTAATTATAATAAAATGACTAAAAAAAAAAAAAAAGAAAAATCAAACAAAGTGGAATAAATAGAACATTGGATCATTCCACATCGCTTATTCTAGGGATCTTACGGAGCCTGTTCATGCATGACATGATTCGGGTATGATCATAGAAAATATTCTCCTCAAGCGAACCGGCCTATCCTATGCTACATAAAGGGACTGACGTGATGGTTGGATGCGGAGACACATTGGGTTGTGAATTCCAACGTGGCGGATAAAATCATATATCCGCATGGGCCAATCAATAGTTCAAGTCACACACTCCCATAATCCATCCTCTTTTAGGAAAATATACTTCAACTATTCGATTCGTATCAAATAAACAATACTTCAGAGTTGAATAGAAGTATCCAAATAACATGTCTTATTTTTAAATAATCCATATTTGTAGCAATGAAAGACTCTTGTTCCTCCCCGATATGATAAATTACAAATATCTAGGATCTGCCTTCTCTATAAAGGACCCGAAATACCTTGCTTACGTATCATTGGAAAATGCATTAACATAAATACGGCAGTAAGAAGAGGCAATACAAAAGTATGTAAACTATAAAAACGAGTCAAAGTGGATTGGCCCACACTAGCACTTCCACGTAATAATTCTACCAAAGGCGATCCTATTATAGGAATAGCTTCAGGCACGCCTGTTACAATTTTTACTGCCCAATAGCCAATTTGGTCCCGAGGTAAGGAATAACCAGTTACGCCAAAAGATGCGGTCAATACAGCCAGAACCACCCCTGTAACCCAAGTTAATTCGCGGGGTTTTTTAAACCCACCCGTAAGATACACACGAAATACGTGCAAGATCATCATCAGAACCATCATACTTGCTGACCATCGATGAACTGATCGAATTAACCAACCAAAGTTGGCCTCAGTCATTATGTATTGAACAGAGGAAAAAGCCTCTGTAACAGTTGGACGATAGTAAAAGGTCATAGCAAAACCCGTAGCTACTTGTACTAAAAAACAAGTAAGTGTAATCCCCCCTAGACAATAAAATATGTTGACATGAGGAGGAACATATTTACTAGTTATATCATCTGCAATCGCTTGAATCTCGAGACGTTCCTCGAACCAATCATATACTTTATTGAGATAGGTAACCCAAGAAAGACTCCCCCTCTGAGAGCCGTATATGAGAATTTCATCTCGTACGGCTCAAGCCGTAACACACAAATACTGGTTTCAACGGATATGGAATAGCGAGTTTAAAACTTCTTGTGGCTTAGCCGCTTGACTCGATTTGACCCAAAGATATGAAGTAAGAAAAATCCGGAATCTCTTCTTTGTGATGATAATGCCAAGAAATAAAATCTCAAGTTGGCTCGTCCATCTTTCTTTATGTTAATCGTGACAGGCCTCTTGAATCTTCTCTTCCCTATCTTTTTTTTTTTAATAGGAATTCTCTTGTTGAGACCCTATGAATCAATTGAAACCTCAGATTCATACTAGAACCACGATGATTTAAGAAAGCCAAAGCTAAACTCAAAGGTTTTCTGAGTAAAAACCATTTGATCATCACTTCTTAAATGAATGTAATAACTCAAAAAAATCTAGAGAAAGAGGTTTCTTTCGGTCAAAAGAAGTATGAAGAAAAAAATTGTTTGATTTATAAAAGACCTATTTCCATTTTTTTGAATCCGGTTGCGAGGTCTGAATAATAGGTATGAATCATAGTTCAAATATTTCTTTTCTTGATCTATTCTATATAGTCCGTGCTCCAGAGACTAGAATAAATATCTGACGAGGTAGAATC